ATGATAGGCTTCCTACTGATTACCAAAAACTTGAACATAAAATGGATACATTTAATGGAGAATCATTATCGACAGACATTGGTCCTTTCTTGACCTCTATCAGTGAATTAGCTAGGAAATCAACAACTGGTTTTAGTCTGAATTTTAAAAAGCTTGTTTTAATATCCGAACAAAGAAGATTTGATTCAGAAAATAAAACAAAATGTTTGAAATTTCTATTCGATGTAATTACAACTGATCCAAATAATCAAACAATTCAAAATAAATCTATTGGAATAGAAGAAATCGGTAAAAAGATTCCTCGACGATCATACAAATTGATCAATTCTTTTGAAGAGCGGGAGGAGGAAAATGAGGAAGAATCAACAGAAAATCATGGGATTCGTTCAAGAAAAGCCAAACGTGTGGTAATTTATACTGATAAGGCGGATCCGGATCAGAATACCAATATTGATACTAGTACCAGTACTAATAGTGATCAAGCAGAAGAGTTGGCTTTGGTACGTTACTCGCAACAATCTGATTTTCGTCGGGATATAGTAAAAGGATCCATGCGCGCTCAAAGACGTAAAATAGTTACTTGGGAAATGTTTCAAGCGAATGTGCATTCCCTGCTTTTTTTGGACAGAATAGACAAAACTTTTTTTTTTTCTTTTGATATCTCCCGAACAATGAATCTAATTTTTAGAAATTGGATAGATACGGGACCGAAATTCAAAACTTCGGATTCTGAGGAGGAAGAGGCAAAAGAAAAGGCAAAAAAAATTGCAGATAAAAAAAACGAGAATGAAAGGATAGCAATAGCAGAAACTTGGGATACTATTATATTTGCTCAAGCAATAAGAGGTACTATGTTAGTAACCCAATCGATTCTTAGAAAATACATCATATTGCCTTCATTGATAATAGCTAAAAACCTCGGCCGTATGTTCTTATTTCAATTCCCCGAGTGGTACGAGGATTTGAAGGAGTGGAATAGAGAAATGCATGTTAAATGCACCTATAATGGTGTTCAATTATCAGAAACAGAATTTCCGAAAAACTGGTTAACAGATGGTATTCAGATAAAAATCCTATTTCCTTTCTGTCTGAAACCCTGGCGCAAATCCAAACTACGATCCCATCATAGAGATCCAATCCAAAAGAAAGGGAAAACAGAAAATTTTTGTTTTTTAACAATCTGGGGAAGGGAAACCGAACTACCTTTTGGTTCTGCCCGACAACAACCTTCCTTTTTTGAACCTATTTATAATGAATTCGAAAAAAAAAAGAGAAAAGTGAAAAAAAAATGTTTTCTAGTTCTAAGAGTTTTCAAAGAAAAAACAAAACAGTTTATAAAGGTCTCAAAAGAAAAAACAAGATGGATTATCAAAACGGTTCTATTTTTAAAAAGAATAATAAAAGAGTTTGCAAACGTAAATCCAATTTTCTTATTTGTATTGAAGAAAGTATATGAACCGAATGAAAATGGAAAAGATTCCATAATTATAAGCAGTACTAAAACTGTTCCTGAATCGACCATTCGAATTAGATTCATGGATTGGGCAAATTTTTCACTGACAGAAAAAAAAAGGAAAGATCTGTCCGATAGAACAACCCTAATCAGAAATCAAATAGAAAGGGGTGCAAAAGACAAAAGAAAAATATTTCCAACTCCGGATATAAATATTAGTCCTAACGATACAAGTTGTGGTGATAAAAGATCGGAATCGCAGAAACATATTTGGCAGATATCAAAAAGAAGAAGTAACAGATTCATATTCATACGCAAATGGCACTATTTTTTGACATTTTTCAACGAAAGAATATACATACATATCTTTCTATGTACTGTTAATGTTTCTAGAGTCAATGTACAACTTTTCCTTGAATCAACAAAAAAGATTATCGATAAATACATTCACAATGATGAAAAAAATAAAGAAGGGATTGATGAAACAAATCAAAAAAAAATTCACTTTATTTCGACTATAAAAAAGTCTCTTTCTAATATTAGTAGTAATAAATCAAAGATTTCTGGTGACCTATATTCCTTTTCACAAGCATCTGTATTTTACAAATTATCACAAATCCAAGCTATTAATAAGAAGTATCATTTGAGATCTCTACTTCAATATCGCGAAGCATATCTTATTCTTAAGGATAAAATCAGGAATTTTTTTGGAACACGAAGAATATTAGATTCCAAATCAAGGCATAAAAAACTTCCGAATTCTGGAATGAATGAATGGAAAAACTGGTTAAGGGGTCATTATCAATACAATTTATCTCAGGCTAGGTGGTCTAAATTAGTACCGCAAAAATGGCGAACTAGGGTCAATCGGCGTCGTACGATTCAAAATAAAGACTCAAAAAAGAATTCATATGAAAAAGCCCAATTCATTCATTACGAGAAAAAAAATGATTATGAAGTGAATTCATTGACGAGCAAAAAAGAAAAATTAAAAAAAAACTACAGATATGATCTTTTTTCATATAAATATATTAATTATGGGGATAGGAAAGACTCATATATTTATCCATCCTCATTACAAGTAAACGAGGACCGAGAGATTCCATATAATTACAACACACCTAAAATTGAACCATTTTATGTACTGGGGGATATATCTATTGGTGATTATCTAGGAGAAGAGTATATTATTGGTACGGGTAAAAGTACGGATAGAAAATATTTGGAGTGGAAAATTTTCGATTTATTTCTTAGAAAGAATATCGATATTGAGTCCTGGACCGATACGGATACCGGGACCAACATTAATAAAATGACTAAGACCGAGACGGATTATTATCAAATGATTGATAAGAAAGATCTTTTCTATCTCACGATTCATCAAGAAATCAACCCACCCAATCAAAAAAAAAACTTTTTTTTGATGGGAATGAATAAAGAAATGCTATATCGTCCCATATTAAATACGAAATCCTGGTTCTTCTCAGAATTTGTGCCACTTTATGATGCATATAAGATCAAACCGTGGATTATACCAATCAAATTACTTCTTTTCATTTTTAATGGAAATGAAAACATTAGTGAAAACAAAAACATTAATGGAAATCAAAAAAAGGATCTTCGTATATCATCTAATCAAAAAGAATATCTTGAATTAAAGAATCGAAATCAAGAAGAAAAAGAACAGCTCGGCCACGGAAATATTGGCCCAGACGCACGAAAACGACAAAAAGATTTTGAAAAGGATTACACGGAATCAGACATTCAAAAACGTGAAAAGAAAGGACAACCCGAGAGTAACAAGAAAGCAAAACTAGAGTTATTCCTGAAAAAATATTTGCTTTTTCAATTGAGATGGGATGATCCTTTGAATCACAGAATTTTCAATAATGTTAAGGTATATTGTTTCCTGCTTAGACTAATAAATGCAAAGGAAATTGCTATATCCTCTATTCAAGGAGGAGAAATGCACCTGGATGTAATGTTAATTCAGACGAATCTAACTCTTCCAGAATTGATAAAAAAGGGAATATTGATTCTCGAACCAGTACGTCTGTCTATAAAATGGGATAGACAATTTATTATGTATCAAACCATAGGTATCTCGTTGGTCCATAATAATAAATGCCAAACTAATGGAAGATATCGAGAAAAAAGATATGTTGATGAGAGTTATTTCAATGGATCCATTGTACAACATAAAAAGATGCTTGTGAATAGAGACGAAAATCATTATGATTTGCTTGTTCCTGAAAACATTCTATCCCCTAGGCGTCGTAGAGAATTGAGAATTCTAATTTGTTTCAATTCCGGAAATAGGAATGTTATGGATAGAAATCCGGTATTTTTCAATGACAACAATGTAAGGAACTGGGGGCAATTTTTGGATGAGGACAAGCATATTGATACAGATATAAATAAATTCATTCAATTCAAATTGTTTCTTTGGCCCAATTATCGATTAGAGGATTTAGCTTGTATGAATCGCTACTGGTTTGATACCAATAATGGCAGCCGTTTCAGTATGTCAAGGATACATATGTATCCACGATTCGGAATTAGTTGATGGTTGGTACATTTCCTATATATCAGGTGTCGGGTCTGGTATATGAATGTACACACACGCTGTGTTACATTCTAATACATGATACCGATTCAATAACGTCTCAATTGGATTGAATCTAGAAATGATTCGGCAGAATCTTCTTAGGTCAAAATAATTTTCTTTTGTGGGTACAGAAATTGCCCTTCTATCGAATCAAATTACAAATTGTACTTACAATTCATTTGAATTTAATTTTGATTTGATTTGATAGAATAAAGTAATATATGAATAAATCCAGATTATTGGGTGTATCAGATCAAAATAACTGGCATTATTATTATTCCTGATTGGTAAAATCCATATCTGTGGAAAAAAAAGAGAGAGAAATTTTATTTTTATGGTTATGGTCAAAAATTCATTCATCTCAGTTATTCCGAAAGAAGAAAAAAACAAAGGGTCTGTTGAATTTCAAGTAATCAGTTTCACCAATAAGATACAGAGACTTACTTCACATTTTGAATTGCACAGAAAAGATTATTTATCTCAGATAGGTTTGCGGAAAATTCTGGGAAAACGTCAACGACTGCTGGCTTATTTGTCAAAGAAAAATAGAGTGCGTTATAAAAAATTAATTGATCAATTAGATATTCGGGAACCAAAAATTCGTTAATTTGAAGATTATTTGAATTCTTTGGTTTATTAGATCTTGAATTTTGATGAACCTCATTTATTTCGTTTTCGGCAATTCATAGAATAATGGATCGGAGAAGAAAACATATGAATGTACCGGCTACAAGAAAAGACCTCATGATAGTTAATATGGGTCCTCACCACCCATCAATGCATGGTGTTCTTCGACTTATCGTTACTCTAGATGGTGAAGATGTTATTGACTGCGAACCCGTATTGGGTTATTTACACAGAGGGATGGAAAAAATTGCGGAAAACCGAACAATTATACAATATCTTCCTTATGTAACACGTTGGGATTATTTAGCTACTATGTTCACAGAGGCAATAACGGTAAATGCACCAGAACAATTAGGAAATATTCAAGTACCAAAAAGAGCCAGCTATATCAGAGTAATTATGCTGGAGCTGAGTCGTATAGCTTCTCATTTATTATGGCTTGGACCTTTTATGGCAGATATCGGTTCACAGACTCCCTTCTTCTATATTTTCAGAGAAAGGGAATTGCTATATGACCTATTCGAAGCTGCCACAGGTATGCGAATGATGCATAATTATTTCCGTATCGGGGGAGTCGCTGCTGATCTACCTCATGGCTGGATAGATAAATGTTTGGATTTCTGCGATTATTCTTTAACAGGAATTGTTGAATATCAAAAGCTTATTACGCAAAATCCCATTTTTTTGGAACGAGTTGAAGGGGTGGGCATTATTGGTGGGGAGGAAGCAATAAATTGGGGTTTATCAGGACCAATGCTACGAGCTTCCGGAATCCAATGGGATCTTCGTAAAGTTGATCATTATGAGTGTTACGATGAATTCGATTGGGAAGTCCAGTGGCAAAAAGAAGGAGACTCATTAGCTCGTTATTTAGTACGAATCAATGAAATGACGGAATCCATAAAAATTATTCAACAGGCTCTAGAAGGAATTCCGGGGGGGCCCTATGAGAACTTAGAAGTTCGACGCTTTGATAGAGCAAGTGATTCCGAATGGAATGGTTTTGAATATCGATTCATTAGTAAAAAGCCTTCTCCCACTTTTGAATTGTCGAAACAAGAACTTTATGTGAGAGTAGAAGCCCCAAAGGGAGAATTGGGAATTTTTCTGATAGGGGATAATAGTGTTTTTCCCTGGCGATGGAAAATTCGTCCACCTGGTTTCATCAATTTGCAAATTCTTCCTCAGCTAGTTAAAAGAATGAAATTGGCTGATATCATGACGATACTAGGTAGTATAGATATCATTATGGGAGAAGTTGATCGTTGAAATGATAATTGACACGACAGAAGTACAAGCTATCAATTCTTTTTCCAGATCGGAATCCTTAAAAGAGGTCTATGACCTCTTATGGCTGCTTGTCCCTATTTTTACTCCTGTATCGGGAATCACAATAGGCGTACTCGTGATTGTGTGGTTAGAAAGAGAAATATCTGCAGGGATACAACAACGTATCGGGCCTGAATATGCCGGCCCCTTGGGAATTCTTCAAGCTCTAGCAGATGGGACCAAACTACTTTTGAAAGAGGATCTTCTCCCATCTAGAGGAGATGTTCGTTTATTCAGTATGGGGCCATCTATAGCGGTCATATCAATTCTACTAAGCTATTTAGTAATTCCTTTTGGCTATCGCCTTGTTCTAGCCGATCTCAGTATAGGCGTTTTTTTATGGATCGCTATTTCCAGTATTGCTCCTATTGGACTTCTTATGTCAGGATATGGATCGAACAATAAATATTCCTTTTCAGGTGGTCTACGAGCTGCTGCTCAATCTATTAGTTATGAAATACCATTAACTCCGTGTGTGTTATCAATATCTCTACGTGTGATTCGTTGGAACATGAACCTTTACCCCTTTCCTTTATTTCCAGGAAAGGGGTTGGATGTGTTGAATAGATACCTTTCTCTTTTTATTCATCATTCGGGTCGATGAGTTAAACCAGATAGTTATATGAGTGAAACAAAACAGCTTATGAATTTGCAGTAAGAAGATTGATTCTCATTCCCTATGTACGAGAGTAAAGTGGAAGTAAACATAAGCGGTCGAAACTGTTTACCCCAAGATTGGTTGATTAGTCATCATGACTTGAAGCGGGTGCAAAAGATCAACTGTATGGAGTTTCTACTATTGTATTGTATGTTGTTGTATGTTGTATGTATTACCATATCGGGGATCAATCAAAAATGAGTGGACGGTTAGGAACACGAAGGTACACAAAGGATTAGTGATGAAGATAATGTAAGGTATCCAAAGGGATATTTCTGCATAACATAAAAGGAATCATAATGAGGGCTTTAAGTTCGTAGAAATGATCAAGCAGTACTTCCTCATGATTCCGATCCAGAGTATGCTTCTATCCACTGATTAAATAAATGACTGTCGAGAACGAAGTAATCCTTTGATTTTCTTTTTTAGAAACCCCCCTTCTGAGTGAGAAAGAAGAACAGGAACGAAAGAAATGGAATGCAATAGGAAAACTGAATAATAAGAGATCTTTGTTTATTCTTTCTTTCCTCAATCCTATCCATATTCATACGGATAGAATTCTTATAATGATTTATCAACTATAACTCATGAATTAGTGTCTAATTATTTTTCGTACGAAAAGTATGGGTCGAAATATCTATTGAAACAACGAGCATTTTATTGAAGGATTAAATTATTACTGAACTAAAAGAATTCTAAGTCTAATTAGAAAATAAAGGATGAGATCAATTCGGAAGCGCTTTTTTTTTTTATGGCGGACGGAATTCCATTGGTCTAATTCGGGACTCTTCGGTACATCGTTACTCTAATCTACACTACAAACATGCCGAGATAATAATGAACCAGTCCTTAGATTTATTTGTGGCCATCGAGGAGCCGTATGAAGCTGAGGTCTCATGTGCGGTTCTGGAATAGCGATGGGAATAGTGATGTTATCATCGACTATGATTATCTAACAGTTCAAGTACAGTTGATATAGTTGAGGCACAGTCAAAATATGGGTTTTGGGGGTGGAATCTGTGGCGTCAACCTATAGGGTTTATAGTTTTTCTAATTTCTTCCCTAGCGGAATGTGAAAGATTACCTTTTGATTTACCAGAAGCAGAGGAGGAATTAGTAGCAGGTTATCAAACCGAATATTCAGGTATTAAATCTGGTTTATTTTACGTTGCTTCTTACCTAAATCTACTAGTTTCTTCATTATTTGTAACAGTTCTTTACTTGGGCGGGTGGAATTTCTCTATTCCGTACATATTCATTTCTGAACCTTTTGAAATAAATAAAACAGGTGGAGTCTTTGGAATGACAGTTGGTATCCTTATTACATTAGCTAAAGCTTATTTGTTCCTGTTCATTCCTATCACAACAAGATGGACTTTACCTAGGATGAGAATGGACCAGCTATTAAACCTTGGGTGGAAATTTCTTTTACCTATTTCTCTAGGTAATCTATTATTAACAACTTCTTCCCAACTTGTTTCGCTATAACAAAATATGATATTCTAGATTCATAACCTATCTAGAGCAAGAGAAAGAAACATCAAACTATTCATGGATATCCACGATATGTTCCCTATGGTGACTGGGTTCATGAATTATGGTCAACAGACAATACGAGCTGCAAGGTATATTGGTCAAAGTTTCATGATTACCTTATCTCACGTGAATCGTTTACCTGTGACTATTCAATATCCTTATGAAAAATCGATCACATCGGAGCGTTTTCGTGGTCGAATCCATTTTGAATTTGATAAATGCATTGCTTGTGAAGTATGTGTTCGGGTATGCCCCATAGATCTACCCGTTGTTCATTGGAGATTGGAAACGGATATTAGAAAGAAACGATTGCTTAATTATAGTATTGATTTTGGAATCTGTATATTTTGTGGTAATTGTGTCGAGTATTGTCCAACAAACTGTTTATCAATGACTGAAGAATATGAACTTTCCACTTATGATCGTCACGAATTGAATTATAATCAAATTGCTTTGGGCCGGTTACCAATGTCAGTAATTGGAGATTACACAATTCGAACAATTACGAATTCGACTCCAATCAAAATAATCAGGGGTAAACCTCTTGATTCAAAAACGATTACCAATTACTAAGATTCCGTTTTGATCTAAAGTAAAGGGGTGAGGCTTCTTTCATTTTGCTAGGTCAGTAAATAACTATTGATTGGTGAGAATCAAGGCTTGATTTTGATTTAGAATGGATTCATAGATCTGTGATGATTTCAAAATATACAATTTCGAACTACTCTTTCAGATACAGTAGCGGGATTGATCCAATAACTGTATCTATATAAATCTACACCCCTTTAGGATTCAATTAGGAACGTATCATATACAAGAAAAAAAAAAAATAAGGTAACCTCTTTTTTCTTGGATCGGTTAGTAAGTTTATGAAATATTTCGATTTATTTATCTCTTTTTTTACACATAATGGATTTACCTGGACCAATACATGATATTCTTTTAGTATTTCTGGGATCAGGTCTTATATTAGGAGGTCTGGGGGTGGTCTTACTTACCAACCCAATTTATTCTGCTTTTTCATTGGGACTGGTTCTTGTTTGTATATCCTTATTCCATATTCCATCTAACTCCTATTTTGTAGCTGCTGCACAGCTCCTTATTTACGTAGGAGCTGTAAATGTTTTAATCCTATTTGCTGTGATGTTCATGAATGGTTCAGAATATTACAACGATTTCTATCTTTGGACCGTTGGGGATGGGGTCACTTCACTGGTTTGTACAAGTATTCTTTTTTCACTAATTACTACTATCTCGGATACGTCGTGGTACGGGATTGTTTGGACTACAAGATCAAATCAGATTATAGAGCAGGACCTAACAAATAACGTTCAACAAATTGGGATTCATTTATCAACAGATTTTTACCTTCCATTTGAACTCATTTCTATAATTCTTTTAGTTGCTTTGATAGGTGCAATTGCTATGGCCCGGCAGTAAAGTAATTAAGTAATAAATACTTAGATCCAAAATAAAATAAATAAAGTCTTGTTTTGTTCTATGTTATCACATCCATTTTCCTTCAGTTCCATTTTCATATTCTATTGTTCATATATGAAATTGAAAGGGGTTTAGTTCGATCCATTACTAATACCTTACTTTGTTTCGTACTTAATTTATATTCTAATCAAATCGGTGAAATTGTTGTTCATATTGAAATGAATCAAGATTGATGAGGGGTTGGTCAATGATGACCGAACATGTACTTATTTTGAGTGCCTATTTATTTTCTATCGGTATTTATGGATTGATCACAAGTCGAAACATGGTTAGAGCACTTATGTGTCTT